GCAGGAGGTCGTGTGAACCAAAACCCTATTAATAGATAGGAACACATTCCAACCAATTCCCAAAAAATATAAATTTGTATCAAATTCGAACTAGTAACTAACCCCAACATGGAAGTACTGAAAAAACTCATATAAGCAAAAAATCGCAAGTATCCTTGATCGTGAGCCATATAATTATCACTATAAATAAGAACCATAATTCCAACAGTAGTGATTAACATTAACATAATAGAAGTAAGTGGATCGATCAAGTAACCGAATTCTAAAGAAAAATCATTATCGAGGGTCCAAGACCATACATATTGATAGATAAAACTGCTATTTATTTGCTGAATAGACAGATTAGTTGAAAAAATCATGACTATACTTAACAATAAAATACTCGGAAAAGCCCACATACGACGAAGATTTTTTGTTGCTGTCGGAAAAAGAAGAAGTCCCACTCCTATTAACATAGGAACTGGAAGTGGAAGGAAAGGTATGATCCACGCATATTGATATGTCTGTTCCATAAAAAAAGTTTTTTAATTCTTAATTAATATTAATTGGTTCCGATTCACCGGATCTTACCTCTTTTGAAAGGAGTCAATAAAAAAACGAAGATATGCACTAACTTAAACCAACTTAAATGGAATTTTTGAATTTTTATTTCTTTTTACTTATTCTTTCTGAGTTTCTGCTAAATACTTCAAATATTCAAATCAAGAAGTTACAATTGGTCAAATCATAGAGATTAATTACTAGTCTCCTTCTAACTTTCAAATTCGAGTCAAATTAGGCATATTTTTCCCGAGTTTGACAAGTTACTAAAAAAAAGAATATTCTTCTTTTTACTATTTTTAGTAATAGTTTATGTCATTTTCCCATATCTTTCACCCATCTTATCTATTCTTTTTTATTTTTAGAATAAAAAATATTATCTAGAAAAGAAATACATAATAAATTAGAAAGCGCAAATTTCTTTTGAACAATAGATGTCTTTCACATCCAGCTATACCAATGAGTAATCTCTTAATTTTTTTTAAAATGGCAGTTCCAAAAAAACGTACTTCTGCATCAAAAAAGCGTATTCGTAAAAATTTTTGGAAAAGGAAGGGGTATTGGGCAGCGTTAAAAGCGTTTTCCTTAGGGAAATCTCTTTCTACTGGGAATTCTAAAAGTTTTTTTGTACAACAAACAAATAAAATAAGTAATAAAACATAACACGTTGGAATAATCTGAATCGGCCTGACTCAAAAACCGAGTCATTTCATTTCGAAAATAAAATTCCCGATTTCCATTCCCTGTTGAGTTAATCAATAGGAATGGAAATCGTTCCGCTCTTAGAATATGTAAAATAAGAATTTTTCTGTTTACCGTACCGAATTCGAAAAAAAAAAAAGAATACTTTTTTTTCTTGACAAAAAACACAAGATACTCCATTTTCTTTTTAGTATATCTTCTCATTTCCAAGGCAGGGAGTATTATTTTCCCCATCGACCTATTTGTTACAAGAATATAAGGTTTTCTTTTTTCTTTTTCTATAGATCCCCTTTTTCTCTATAATCTATAAAAGGGCGGACAGAAAATCTTTCGTTACTAAAATCATTGAAACTAATTGATTAAAATTCTAAACTCCTTTGTGGAACTTTCTTCCTTTTGGATTTTCTCTGAATTCCTATATAGGACCCCATATATCTCTCGCCATCAATCCACTCAAAAACACTTAGCGAGGCTATTTTGGATAAATATGTGTCAATTTTGAATGATCCAAAACAGGTTCTTTTTTTTTTTTGTTCATTGATGAAATGGATTTTTTGGTTTTGATTTTTGAAATCAAATAAATCAAAAACAATTCATTAAAACAAACATTTTTTGTGGGGGGTTCTATCTCTTAATTTATAGTAGTACTATATAGTTTTAGAAGAGTTCAAATAGTTTTAGAAGAGTTCAAGTCGAGGAGAGTATAAAATACACAATAAAACTAAGACCCTAACCTAAAATAATGAACCTTCAAATACCTATTTGAACCAATTTTTATTTATGAATTTGAATCTTTCCTAAAAAATATTTCACCCAATTGAATTCTAAAATCTAGACGATTGCTTATTCATAGGCTATTATAAGTTCAAGACAAGCCGCTATGGTGAAATTGGTAGACACGCTGCTCTTAGGAAGCAGTGCTAGAGCATCTCGGTTCGAGTCCGAGTGGCGGCATGTCATCTCCTAAAAAAAGTAAATAGATCCTATAATGAATTCAATTCCCGATTTCCCTTTGTATAATTAAGGGACTCCTCTTTTTAAAAATTTTTATGATATTTTCAACCTTAGAGCATATATTAACTCATATTTCTTTTTCGATCGTTTCAATTGTAATTACAATTCATTTTATAACCTTTTTAGTCGATAAAATCGTAAACCTATATGATTCATCCGAAAAGGGCATAATAATTACTTTTTTCTGTATAACAGGATTATTAGTTACTCGTTGGGTTTATTCGGGACATTTTCCACTAAGTGA